AAATTTAGAAAGTTCTTCTGTTAAGCCCTGATCAATGAATCTACAAAATCCTTCAAATTGTATCTGATTAAAACCAGGTATTGTAGACATTCCCCCATTTCCATCCCCGAGCATTTTTGATTTCCTACTATTTATCGAAAAAATTCCATTATTGACCCATCCTTCATCAAATCATCTGGATTGATCTAGCAATGCTGGAATTTCTATTCTGTTTACTGAATCACATGAAATTTTGTAAGTAACTCCACATATGTAATGTATAAAATGCATCTGAACGGAGGAAAAAAGAGAATTGGATACTCAAATTGGAATTTATAACAGATATGTAAAGGAGTTGAGAAATGCTACTGAGACTTATGGAATTTTGTATAGAATCTCAAAAAGGTGATTCAATTTCTATCATTTTTATGATATTCCAATCGGATTGGATACCAAAAAAAAGAAATGGAGTTGGGATTTGATCTGTTCGATGAGATAAAGACATAATAATCATCAACGCTATATTTTTGATGTTTTTTTAGCACTTAATTCATGGACTCTATTGTTCAACAAAGGATTCGCAGAAAAGAAAGAGATTTTTACCCATTTTTTGATTTTGATTTGACTAGAATACTTTTTTAGTAGAATACGATTGAAGTGCATAAGATAGCATAGTAAGAAGGCTTGTATTTATTAAACATAAACATGTGTAAATAGTTATCTATATACATATCTTTCTTCCTTTAGTGCAGTTCTATTGGGGACATCCAAATTTTTATTTTTCTATTCAATGAAAAATGGAAGCACTACAATTTCCTCATAATTAGCTATATATAGGCATCATATATAGATAAGATACCCGATTAGATATTTGTAGAACAATCGATGTTCTAGGGTTTACATATACTTCTATTTGCTCTTATAATTGAATTTGGGAAGGATTTTTTTATTGAAAAGAATTAATACTGATTAGTTATGTATCAATTTGGATTTGATATAATTAGGATTAGGAAAAGACAATTTGCGATTCCAATCGAAGAATTGTTCATGAATTTACAATCCCATTTAATAGTTAATGGTTCCAATTTGTCCTGAATTTTGGCTATTGGGACTGAAAACCACCTTTCGTTTTTTCAATATATTCTATAATATAAAATATAAATAAAAATCGAGTATAAGTATAAAAGAATAGAAATAGAAAAGAGAGGGAAAGTTTTTATATATTTCTGTTTTGAGATACTATACATACAACGGAAGGAGGGGGTGGATCCAATCCAAAAAACGAAGAAATTCTTTCGGACCGGGGATTAAGTAAACTGGGATTCAAGATGAAAGTACAATAAAAAAATAAATTGAGTAGCCCCTCCACCCCAAGCAAAGGAGGAATATTTTCATTTATTTCGTATCATTCTGGCGGCATGGCCGAGCGGTAAGGCGGGGGACTGCAAATCCTTTTTCCCCAGTTCAAATCCGGGTGTCGCCTCATTAACAAAAAACTAGAAATCCCTTCCTTTTTGGTTTTGCTGATAGAACTCCCTGAAATTTCCTGAGCAGAACCAAACGGAGGAAAAAGATTCTTGCTACTTGCTTGATTCTAAACATATGGAAGTTTGGTTCTCTAAAGCTAAAAAAGCTAAAGTGCTTGAAATCCTTGCCTCTAGGATTCAAGGAAAGATTCAAGATTCTAGTAGTCCAAGGACTCTCATATAAAGATTTACCGATTCCTTTACATCACTAATGGGGTGTTTAATTACTGGGTTTTGAATTAGATTGCACAGTACGACAGAAAATCGAATTAGTGTTTGTGGAAAGAGCTGAAGAGACTTTCTATACAGACTCGTGGGAGTCTTTTACTTCGGTGGAAAATCGGCTTTTATATCTCAAATGCTAAAATAAAAGAAATTCTTTCTTTTTATTTAAAAACCCCTAGTGAAGAATTGAATAGAAGGCCCTCGAATTCTTTCACAGAGACTGTCCTTAGACAGTAAGGATACGATCCAAGGGGAAATAAAGGTATGTCATAGATAATGATCTACCTTTATTCTATATTTTTATATCTTTCAACAAAGAATTAAGGACAAGAAAAGAAAGAATAGGTCTTATTATTCCTACATATTATTCCTACAACTTACGAGGATTCCCTTGAGACTTCCAAAGGTGTCACTGCCTATTTTGCTTGTGCTTAACCTTTTCCGATTCTACTAGAAAAATCATACCCTCTAAGAACTTGTTATAAGCGAATTTCCTGGATCCTTTCATCAACGGGCTTGGGTCAGAATACCTTTTTGACTCTGCGCCAGTGATTCCACTATTATTAGTGAGTGAACAATAATGGAATAATTCCTTCATAGAGATAGGGGACATAATTTACATGGATATAGTCAGTCTTGCTTGGGCTGCATTAATGGTAGTCTTTACATTTTCCCTTTCACTGGTAGTATGGGGAAGGAGTGGGCTCTAGAGGTAATACTTATTGAGCTGAGGAATAAAAAAACCGCATTGATTCTTTTTTTTATATCGTTTTGCAAAATCTTTTGACTTTTTATTTTCTATTTATAATATATTTTTGAATATCAAATCAAAATATATATATTGGATTTGATTCTTTCGATGAATGCCGGAATTCTATAATTCTATTTGTGAATATAACTTAAATCTCGGATCTAGAACCGTAATATTCAGAATTCCCTTTCGGTTGATTATTTCAGATTGATTGGAATCAAGAAAAATGAAATAGATGAAGCAAAGAAATACAATTGAGATGCTATGTACATATATAAATACGTATATTAAGAAGATACATATTATAGATTAATATCCATTAATCCTGTATTTTTATACAGTACAACTTGTTACATTACAATACTAATAGCTAGTATGGTAGAACGAAATATATATTTCGTTCTACCATACTAGCTATCGGATCTCATAGAATACTAGACCTTTGATTCGAGTCCGCCAATTTCATTTAAGACCCGAGACGAAAAGCCTTTATTTCTTCAATCGTTGACTACGAAAACAAGTCAAGTTTGATTCAAATTAATCGCCTTGGCTGACAGTTTTTACGTATATTATAAGTAAAAACGCAGTAGGAACTAGAATAAAAAGTGCAGTAGCAATAAATGCGAGAATATTGACTTCCATAATCTCTTTTTTTTTTTTGTCAATAACTCGGGATTTAATCCCATAGAGATGATAAACCTTTCGCCCGTCAATTCAATGGGATGAATTACACCTCGATGATATTGAATCGGATCAATATCATGAATAACAATATCTGAGCTATCAAATCAATTCATCGTCGAGAATTGAATAGTATAACATAGGAAGATCTTTTATCCATACCCGAATCCAAAATAGGATTCCGGATCCAATCCTTTTATGTTTATTTTTTGATTTCTCCCCCTTTTCCATTCTTGTTTTTTCTATAACCTATTGTCGTCCTTGTACAATTATTTGCTTAAGTAGCATTTGACTGTCCTCGGTTACAAACAAAATCAAACAAAGAATAGAAATGAAATAGAAAAGAAGTTCAGTACTTTTTTTTAATGATCTCTTTTTTATGGAAAACAAAAACAAATAATATATATATAATATTAAGAAGTATAATAAGTATGAGAAAAAGAAGTCCAAGTCTAATATATATATAAGGTATAAAAAAAAGAGAATATTCCATCAACTTCACTAGTTTAGAGTTTGTTCTTTATTTTTGTGAAAGTACCCCTTCCTATTTTTGAAATTAAATAATAAAAAAATTATGAATTCCCTCTCCTCTCTAAGAGGGGTTGTGATCTTTATTTATTAATATACCTTTCTTTGGATTAATAATGGGACGCATATCTCAAAAGATCCGTGTTCAATTTGAAGAGATAGATTGTTTCAAATTCAAACTAGTAATTGAAGTTAAACAAATTCGGAACCAGAAAAGGCGATATTTGGAATCTTAAAAGTAAAAGTATTCTATCAAATGAATTATGTTCAATTCCTTTTGCATCGTACAAGAAATGCATTCTATTTGGGTATGCGCCCCCGGTAAATAGAAATAGATGGTATTCTATTCCACGCATAAGGAAGCAATAAAAAAAGCCACCCCAAGTACGTTATCGGTATCTTTTGGAATCCTAACTATGATGCTACCAATAATTGTAACAATCCCCATACGGCTCTCTCCCATTTGTTTGATGAGAAATGCGAAACAAAATAAAAAAGAAAATGTATATATATATATTGGATTTGATTCCATCGCGCGGGACTGACGGGGCTCGAACCCGCAGCTTCCGCCTTGACAGGGCGGTGCTCTGACCAATTGAACTACAATCCCAGGGAAATAAAGACGTATACATATTCTTCTAATTGCATTTAAACCATTTTGATTTCTATTTAGATTAGAATCGCCGTGTTGGAACAGAGGCGCGAGTGAGATATTGATATCTCTCTATATCTTGATTGATTGATCTCTCCACGTATCCCATGGGTGGGTACTTACTTTAGTGAGAGCGACCCAGTAATAATCAATCTTTCAATAAAAGAAAAAAAAGAAAAAATCGTTATTTGTGGTAACAAATTTGTGGTAACAAAGAAATATAACAGATCAAATAAAGCGGTATGGGTATATGAAACAATTTGACTTGTTTTTGATTCTTTCATAGTCGGAATTTATGAAGAACTTATGAAGAATAAATGGTCTATATCATTTCATGGTGGATCAGCGAATTCTTGGGCCGAGCTGGATTTGAACCAGCGTAGACATATTGCCAACGAATTTACAGTCCGTCCCCATTAACCACTCGGGCATCGACCCAGGAAGAATCAATTCGAAGCTTATTGAGAATCCACGATCAACTTCCTTTCGTTCGTAGGACCCTACCCCCAGGGGAATTCGAATCCCCGTTGCCTCCTTGAAAGAGAGATGTCCTTGGCCTCTAGACGATGGGGGCATACTTGCCCGGCGCTCTCATACTATGCTCATGGTATAGTATGAACATTCTTTTTGAAATTGTCAATATCTACAATATCTATTA